TGAAAATTGCTAGAATTCTTTTTCTTTTTTTTTCCTTAAATCCAAAAAATTTCTCTTTTTTTTTTATACACAGGTCGTCGATTCGGCATTGGAAAAAGGACAGAGCGCCCTTCTAGTAAATAGTTCAAACCATTTTATCGATATGAGTGTTCTATATCAGATAAATTCTACACTAGCTATTTCCCGTTTAAAGCATTTGGATACTAATAAAGTATTTCGATACTAATATAGTTGTAGAAAGAGTACCCCTTTTTGCCTGGACTTCAAGCAGTTTAGCTTTAACCGTGTTAATGGTCTCACATTATTGGTCTATAGAGAATCAAAGTAAATTTACCAATGAGTCGCGAAATGCTATGGTTCTTCCATATGATTTCTGAAGTTATTCAGAAGTAATTCGTCGAGATCGTGCACCTTTATTTATCCCAAAAATACTAAAAAATATTCCAAAGTGCAGCCGGATAGATCCAATCTATTCTTGAAATAGACAACTCGCACACACTCCCTTTCCAAAAAAAATCAATACGCCAACCACTACAGTTAGATTTATTAGATTTGTTGCTAAAATATCGGTATTAAGCCCGAAACTCCCAGCGAATGGCCAGTGAGCTAAAAAAACAAAAGAATGGGTTACATTTTTCATATGCTCTCCTCTTATAGATAGGACGAACAAAGAAGAAAGTTTTTGATCACTTACTTCGCTCGCCCTTTTTTTATCGGTTTTTTTAATGCAATTTTTTTAATGCAAATAGATTCAATCTAATAATTTCTTTTAGATTAAGTCTTAGGTCTCGTTTGACTTGTGAAAGATCCCCTTTGTTAAAATGTTCCCAAAATTCCTAAAATAAAAGGAAAAAGACTTTCCACTATCCTAAACTAAGGACGGGAAGGAAGAGGGCGAGCATATCTTCTACCTAAATTGATCATGCTCAAATCAACCCTTCCCGGGGTATTGTCTGTCCCGATAAATAAAAAATTCCTGGAATTGGAATAATAAAAGTATTGATATACTTGGAATTACAGAAGCAAATACCAATTTACTAAAAAAAGAAAAAAGTATCTAATCTAAAGGACTCTTTTTCTTTTTTAGGATTAAACAAAAGGGTTCGCAAATAAGAGCGCTAGTGCCACAACCAGTCCATAAATTGTTAAAGCTTCCATAAAAGCTAGACTAAGCAATAAAGTACCTCGTATTTTCCCTTCTGCTTCTGGCTGTCTCGCAATACCTTCTACAGCTTGTCCTGCAGCAGTACCTTGACCAACTCCAGGCCCAATAGAAGCAAGCCCTACGGCCAATCCAGCAGCAATAACGGAAGCAGCAGCAATTAGTGGATTCATGGTGAGTTCCTCGTGTCAAAAAAAAAAAAAAGAAATGGTTAAGGATACAATCAACCAAGAAATTATTACTTTTCACTTCTAATATATAATTTAACAATTCCGTAATATAGTCTATTCTCTCTCCTACAACTCTAGGTTATATATTCATATGCATTTCGAACTAGTGAGTTTTCTAACCAGGAGGATTATCTGGAACCATGCATGAATTGGGCTAAGCTAAAAAAAAGACTATTTCAAAAAATGAGTCAATTCAATGATGACCTTCCATGGATTCACCTATATAGGCTGCGGCTAACGTTGCAAAAATAAGAGCTTGAATACCGCTTGTAAATAATCCAAGAAACATGACCGGTATAGGAACTACTAAGGGGACTAAAGAAACAAGAACGACAACGACTAATTCATCCGCCAATATATTTCCGAAAAGTCGAAAACTAAGCGATAATGGTTTTGTGAAATCTTCTAGGATGTTAATTGGTAAAAGGATTGGGGTTGGTTTAATATATTTCTCGAAATAACTCAATCCTTTTTTGCTAAGACCCGCATAAAAATATGCCGCTGATGTGAGTAAAGCTAAAGCAACAGTAGTATTTATATCATTCGTGGGCGCAGCTAATTCCCCATGGGGTAACTCTATAATTTTCCAAGGTAAAAGAGCACCCGACCAATTCGAAACAAAAATAAAAAGGAACATAGTTCCAATAAAGGGAACCCAGGGAGCATATTCTTCTCCAATCTGAGTTTTGCTCAAATCTCGAATAAACTCAAGGACATATTCGAAGAAATTCTGACCGTCGGTTGGGATGGTTTGTGGATTCCGAACAGCTATGATAACGGAACCTAGCAAGATAGTAATTACGACCCAAGAAGTGATGAGTACTTGGGCATGAATTTGGAAACCTCCTATTTGCCAATAGAAGTGTTGGCCTACTTCTACGCCTGATATATCATACAACCCCCTTAGTGTGGAACATGGTGTAATATTCATATTGTCCTCTGATAAAAATTGAACTTCAAAAAAGGAATTCTTTTGATTCAACCATCTCTTTCTCAACTCATTGAAGTATTAATCTTATAATCTTATATTTAGGATACCAAGAAATCACATCAAATGATAATATATATCAATACCCTCTAATATATATCAATATTCCCCTTCTTTTATCTATGCAAAACAAAAAAGAATTCCATAAATCTACGTAGTTGCTTAAGAATTAACTATTCTTCTTAATCTTAATCAACGGTTTCTTATATAGAGAGAACGGCCCTCACAAATTGCAAATACTAATTTGTTAAGAATCAATCGAATGGAAGTCATAGTGTCATCGTTGGCAGGAATCGATATATTCGCGAGATCTGGGTCACAATTTGTATCGACTAAAGAAATAGTAGGAATCCCCAAAATGGCACATTCCCTAAGAGCTATATACTCTTTTTGCTGATCAAGTACGATCACAATGTCAGGCAACCTCGTCATATATTTAATCCCGCCGAGATATCTTTGCAAGGTAGATAATTTTCTCTTTAAGATTGCCACATCTCTTTTTGGAAGATGGTGGAATTTTCCCATCTTTTCTTCCGCTCTTAAGTCTCTAAATTGAGAAAGTCTAGTTTTGGTAATCGACCAATTCGTTAACATACCACTGAACCACTTTTTATTAACATAATGACAACGAGACCTTATTGCAGCTGATGCTACTAAATCCGCTGTTCTTTTTTTGGTACCAACAATTAAGAAGCTTTTTCCCTGACTTGCTGCATCAAAAACTAAATCACAAGCTTCTGATAAAAAACGAGCCGTTCTAGCGAGATTTGTAATATGAGTACCTTTACGCTTTGCCGAGATGTAAGGGGCCATTTTAGGATTCCATTTCTTAATACCATGACCAAAATGAACTCCCGCTTCTATCATCTCTTTCAAATTGATGTTCCAATATCTTCTTGTCATTTTTTCCACACTTCTTTTTTTTTTTTTCTTTTTTTCGTTTTACCATTACGGAATTTATTTCTTTTTGAAGATTAAGAAAGAGCCAAAATATCTTGAAATAAATAATAATTGTTCCGATGGAACCCTCTACTCAGAATTGGCCATTGATACATGATATAAACATAGCCTTAATGGATTAACTGACTTCTTTGATCTTTTATTTAGTAAAATAGGAAAATACAAAATGGAAAATCGTTAGCATTCTAAGGTCAAAAATCTAGTTTAAATTAAACTAAAAAAAATTTGCTTTATGTATCCTTAAATCGTATAAATGGGAGTAAATGGTGGTTCTGATGTCTCATAGAAATTGTTTGTTACGTCAGAATCAGAAGAAACTAATTCTGTATGGAGAAACAAAATATCTCTCATTTCCGACGTGAATAGATTTTTTTTTGGAATTTCGAAATAAAGGTTCTTGTCTTGTGAGGAACGATGCACAAATTTTTGGAATCCGGTACCAACAGGTATAATTCCCCCCAGAATTACGTTTTCTTTCAGGCCTTTCAACCAATCAATACGACCTCGTAGGGCAGCTTTTGCTAAAACTCGAGCAGTTTCTTGAAAACTTGCTTCAGATATGAAACTTTGGGTATTTAGGGAAGCCCTTGTTATTCCCAATAAGATTGCCCGATAATAGATCGATTCATGCAAAGCACGCCCGGCTCGTTCCGCTCGCAATAGTCCTATTAATTCCCCAGGTAAAAAAACATTAGACATTCCATCTTCGGAAACCCGTACTTTTGATGTTACTTGGCGTATAATAATCTCTATATGTCTATTATGGATCTGTACCCCTTGGGATCGATAAACCTTTTGGATCTTATTAACCAAAGAGATACGACTTTGGGCGATGGTTAGCTCAGCTCCAATCAAGAATCCCCAGGGAACCCCAAGAATTCTTGGTATACGCTCATTCCAATCCTCAATTCTCCTTTCGAGATTTGGTGATAGTGAATCAATTGAACGTGCTTCAAATATTTGTTCTACTTTTGGAAGACCTTGCGTTATATCACTAGATCTCGATTTTTCATATATAAAGGTAACTAACCTATCTCCTTTGTAAAGGGTTTTTCCATAATGACCATGAACAGTTGCTCCTATAGTGGCCAAATAAGGCTTAGCTCCTCTTATAACAAAGGAGTCCATATTAACAATGCAAATTTGACCAGATTTTTTTATGTGCGATTTTAATAGACATACATTTTCGCAAATAAATTGTCCAAGGTGAATTATTGCCAATGTCTCCTCCCATGAGTCATGATTGAGAAAGTGCCAATTCAAATGGAGTGGATCCAACATGATGTTACTGTCGAAATTAGAAATCCTTTTATTTTCATCTATTAAAGAGTATTTAAGCCCTTGAAGTACTTGGAAGGTTTGTTTCAAATTTTCAAGGAACAAGTATTTTTTTAACAAGATCTGATTATGCGTTAATAAATAGTAAGATGAAGAAAAATTCGATATACTAGGTACAATAGCTCCTAAGAGCCCAAAAATATCTCGAATAGGAATTCTAGGATTCGATTCTTTTACCGCATTGGGATATTTTGAATTCTTGAATAAACCAATTCGAGAACAGTTGGATGCCGACAAAATCATCAAAGAGGGGTAGTCTTTATTTCGATTCAACAAGGTGCCAATAGCTTCTTGATGTTGGCTAAGTGATTTAATCTTCGCTTTGGAATAAAAGGAATTGGTATTGTTGCGATCTAACCTATTATTGGGAATCAGTCCTGCACTTGGCCTATCATACCTTCTTCTTGTATACAAAATAGTGGACTTGACTAACTCAATTCTTAGGAAATCACGAATCAGATCATTTGTTCTTAACTCAACAAGGGAAGCACGAGCCCCCTCTTTTTCTTCTTGTTCCCAATTCACTACCAAGCAAGTTCGAACGAATTGACTATTCGTGTGATAAATTCTTTGAGTTAACTTGCTATTTTCATGAGAAATAAAATTGACAAGTCGAAGTTGGAGATTATCCTCTTCTTGCAGGGGATCTTGCGGGAAAAGTCTTGCTAAATTTTTCCCTTCGTCCATTTCATATGCGACTGCAGGTCGAACCGAAACAAAATACTTTTCCTTGCTTTTGAGAATTTTTTTCCGTTGAACATAAACCCAATTTTGTCTTTTTTTTGAGTCCTTATAATCTTTTTTTTCTTTTTCTGGTGGTATCAAACTAGCGCCTAATATCTTATCCGCCTCTTCAGGAAAATGAATATCTCCAGAAAAGATTTTTAGTTCCGTATGACTTTTTTTTCTCTTCACTCGGACCAACCCACCTAGTTGACTTCTTGTATTTTTTGTGAGTTGTGTATCCACTCCAATAATACTATTGTCAAGTACCTTTAGTGATGAGGATCTCGGCAAGATATGCAGTTCTTGAAGAATGAAAAAAAACCGATCGACTTCTTTTTGGTATTTTTGACTAAATTCTTTTGTTCCTCGATGCTCAAAAAAAACCTCTTTTTTTAAGATAGAATCCTCCTCCGGGCTCCCATATTCGTCCTCTGAGTCTTCCTCTGAGTCTTCCTCTGAGTCTTCTTCTAAAGCCCCGTATTTGTTCTCTGAGCCCTCTTCATGGCTCCCATATTCTTCTTCTGAGTCTTCCTCTAGAATTCCATATTCGTCCTCTCGACTTTTATTTATATTGTTCTCTGGGTTCCCAGATTCTTCTTCTGAATCTTTCTCTAGAGTCCTATATTCGGCCTCTAGGATCCCATATTCATCTTCTAGGGTTTCATATTCATCCTCTAGAGTCCTATATTCGTCTTCTAGGGTTTCATATTCGTCCTCTCGGGTCCTATATTCATTCTCTGGGCTCTCATATTCGTCCTCTGAGTCTTCTTCTAGAGTTCTATACTCTTCCTCTAGGGTCCTATATTCTTCCTCTAGGGTCCTATATCTAAATTTAACAATTCCTGAACCCCTTTTATCTTTTCTGTATCGTGGATCGTCAAAATAAGCAAAAATAGTATTTCTACGTAAAACACTCATAAAGGGTATTTCAATCGAAATCCCCAAACAGGATATTAGCTCTTTTTCTTGTTCTTGATGATATTGTAATGGAATGATGAACCTATTTCTTCGTTTTTTCGACAACAAATCCGAATTATCTTGAAGAATAGAAGGATAGACAAAATTCCAATGATTGTTGGACACGATTCGATCTGGCGTTAAATAATCAAGAATTTCCTTATCTTTTTTACCAAAAGTATCCAACAGTCTATGGCTTACTTGATCATTAGCCATTGAGAGGTCAAAGATATATCTTCCGTTAAGAGAAAAAGAAGACGTATTCATTTGATCTTGATCCTTGTGCAGCGAAAAGGATGCTATACTGGATCTGCACATACTTACTGACAATATCCATAAATGGCTTGTTTTTGGTAATCGACGAAGATTACCATATTGATATTCGGGCGCATGGGAAACATCAGTACTCCAGTGCATTTCCCCGTCTGATTCGGAATAAATATGCTTTTGTACCTTTTCTTTAAAATGCAGAGTGGACGTTCCGGCACGAATCTCCGCAATTACTTGTTCGGATTCTACATATTGGTCATTTTGTACTAGAATCAAACTTTTTAACGGAATATTCACACTATGTAGAATATCCTGACTCTGAATAGTTACACGCAAGTCTATATAGCATAGAAAAGCAGGTTGCCCATGACGGGTCCGTGTGGGGTGAACCAAATCCTCATTGAATTGGATTTTTCCATTCGAAGGGGATCGTACAAGGTCGGCAGTACCCCCTGTGAATACTCCACCAGTATGAAAAGTTCTTAATGTTAGTTGAGTCCCTGGCTCCCCGATTGATTGACCCGCAATAATACCTACAGCTTCCCCCAATTCGACCAGATCGCCATGAGTGGGACTGCGACCATAACATAATTGACAGATCCAAGATGTGCTCCGGCAAGTAAAAGGGGTTCTAATATATATTGGTTGTCCTCGAAATGGTTGTGCTCGAAAGGCAGTTATGAATCGATTGACTAATCCAATTCCAATATCTTGATTTCGAGCAGCAATGCATCGTGAACCAATATATATATCGTCTGCTAATACACGACCAATTAGTGTTTGGACAAAAAGTTTTTCTGTCATCCCATTTTGAGGACTCACAGAAATACCTCGGATAGTACCACAATCTCTTCTACGCACAATAATATGTTGAACTACTTCAACAAGTCTGCGTGTAAGATATCCAGCATCTGCTGTTCGTACAGCAGTATCTACAACTCCTTTGCGGGCTCCGTAGCAGGAAATTATATATTCTGTCAAAGAAAGTCCCTCGCGTAAATTGCTTTGAATAGGTAAATCAATCATTTGTCCTTGAGGATCCGCCATTAACCCTCTCATCCCTACTAATTGGTGTACCTGAGATGCATTTCCTCTAGCTCCTGAAAAAGACATTAGATAGACTGGATTAGAAGGATCCGTTATTCGAAAATTCGAATTCATTTCTTGTTTCAAATATTCACTTGTAGCATACCATATTTCAACGGATTGGCGTAATTTTTCTACTGCGTGTACAGCCCCATAATAATAGTGTTTCTCCAAAAGAAAACTCTGTTGTTCCGCGTCTTGGACTAACCATCCTTTAGAGGGTATTGTTAAAAGATCCTCGATTCCTAAAGAAATTGATGTAGTAGTGGCTTGATGGAAGCCCAGAGCCTTTATTTGATCCAGTATATGGGATGTATATCCCATTCCGAAATGATCTATTAATCTGCTAATAAGTCGTTTCATAGCAGTTCCGTCTATCTCTTTATTATGAAAGACCAGATTGGCCCGTTCCGCCATACATAAGTACCCCCTTTTTTGGCTGAGTAGGATTCGACAATTGCTGAGTAGGATTCGACAATAGGCCTGAGTCAGTGATTCGAAAACTTAATTTACTCCCTTTCCTCAATCTCAATCTTAATTTGCGCGTCAAAAAAGATGGTACTAGCGAAATCGGAATGCCCCTCGAAAGGGGCATTGCCGAATCTAACTTCCTTGTTTAGATAGTGTATGAATAGGCCCGACTAAATCCTTGTATGGCTTCTTCTATTTCTCTATAAAAAGAAATATGACCAAGAGTGGTTCGAATGTATATAGAACGGGTTTCTTTTTTTCTATTTCCGACTATTAGATAGTGGGCATAAATCTCATGATAAGTCCCAAAAGATTCATATTGAACTTCAATCGGAACTTCTCTTGAGCCAATGACGCGTTGATCTAGTTTCCATCGGAGCCACAATGGACTGTTTAAACCGATTCGTTTCTGTCTATAAGCTCCCAGTGCATCATAGGAACTAGAAAAAAGGGGTTCTTTATCTTTCGGATACTTATAATTATTATTATTGTAGTTGACTTTTTTATTTGGAAAGTTTCCGCAACTATTATATCTATTTGCACAAATACCTCGACGGTTTCCAATCGTTAATACATAAAGTCCGATAAGCATGTCTTGGGTTGGCACGCAAATAGGATCTCCAATAGCGGGAGACAGGAGATTCATATGAGAAAACATAAGTAAACGGGCTTCTGCTTGAGCTTCCAAGGATAAAGGTAGATGAACTGCCATTTGATCCCCGTCAAAGTCCGCATTGAAACCTTTACAAACTAATGGATGTAAACAAATAGTACGCCCCTCTACTAAAGTGGGTTGGAAGGCCTGTATGCCTAATCTATGCAGAGTAGGTGCTCTGTTCAACAGTACAGGGTGCCCCCGCATAACTTCTTGAAGTATTTCCCATACAATGGGTTCCTTTTCCCAAATTTTCCTTTTAGCAATTCTGACATTAGAAGTAGCACGTTTCGTGATTAAATCGCGAATTACAAATAGCTGAAAAAGCTTTATTGCTATCTCTAGAGGTAATCCACATTGATGTAATGAAAGCGAAGGACCCACAACAATGACAGAACGCCCCGAGTAATCGACCCGTTTCCCAAGCAGAGTCTCGCGAAACCTCCCCTCTTTACCCTCAATTACATCTGAAAGTGACTTGTATACTTTATTGTGACCATCCCTCGTCGGTTGCCCGCGGGACCCACTATCAAGAAGTGTATCCACGGCTTCTTGTACCAATTTTTCCTGGCACATTACTAAATCTGCTGGCGCTAATTCACTTCTTTTTAATAGATAGGCAAGGTTGTTGTTCCGACGGATAACTCTCTTATAAAGTTCATTAATATCCGAAGTCACTACTTTATCCCCAGACCTATAAACAATGGGTCTCAATTCGGGAGGAAGAACCGGTAATAAGCACAAAACCATCCATTCTGGTTCTACATTTGTTTGAATAAAATGTTTCGCCAATTGCATTCGTCTAATTAAAAAAACTTTTCTTATTCGTCTTTTTCTATCTTCCCATTCATCTCCACTATACCCCTCGTCTTCTAATTCCTTCCATTCAACCAAGGAATTCTCTATAATAATTCGCAAATCCAAATCTGCTAATTGTTCTCTAATAGCACCTGCTCCTGTCGCAATTTCCCGATTTCGAAATGTTGCAAAGCCAGGAGTAGAAAAAAAAGGAGAAATGCTGTGGTTACAGGATGAAATTTCATCTTCGAATAAACCTCGTAATCGTAAGAAAGTAGGTTTTTTAGCGCTGGGCCTAGCAAAAGAGAAATCGCCATATACTAGGCCCTCCAATTTCTTAAGGGGTTTATCTAAAAGATTCGCGATATAACTAGGAAGACCTTTCAAATACCACACATGAGTCACTGGACATGCCAGTTTGATGTATCCCATTTGATATCTTCGTATCCGAGAATCAACAAATTCTACCCCGCATTTTTGACAAAATCTTTCGTCTTCGTTTTCAGCTACGCTCGCTCGCGAATTTCCACAAGCACAAATTCCGCTTTTTATGGGTCCAAAGATTCTTTCGCAAAACAATCCATCCTTTTCTGGTTTATCGGTTTTATAATGAAAAGTGGAGGGCCTTGTAACTTCGCCAACGACTTCCCCATTAGGTAGAATTTTGTTAGCCCAAGCCTTTATTTGTTGAGGGGAAACGAGTCCAATTTGAAGTTGTTTATGTTTATATTGGTCAATCATAAAATAGAAATAAGAAAAGAATTTTTATTTATTCCGATCAAACATCCTCCCTATTAATCTGAAAGTTCTTCTCAGATACAAGGAAATGGTTCAGTTCTAGAGCCAAAGATCGTAGTTCTCGAACGAGCACTCGAAAAGATTCTGGAGGATCCTCGTGATTAGGCACTCTTTTTCCCCAGATCGTAGCATTAAGTATTTCTTGGCGAGCTATAAGATGATCAGATTTATAAGTAAGTATTTCTTGTAAAATATGAGCAACACCAAATCCTTCTAAAGCCCAAACTTCCATTTCCCCTACTCGTTGTCCCCCTTGCTTGGCTCTCCCTCTAACGGGTTGTTGGGTAACAAGTGAGTAGGGCCCAGTAGAACGTCCATGGATTTTCTCATCAACTTGGTGAATTAATTTCAAAATATAGGACTTCCCTATTAGAACAGGTTGTTCGAAGGGATCTCCTGTCCTTCCATCAAATATTCTGCTTTTTCCCGGATACTCGGGTTCAAATACCCATGGATTTTTTGTTTGTTTACAGGCTTCATATAATTCCGAAAACACAAGTTTTCTTGAAGCCTCTTGCTCATATCTCTCATCAAAGGGCGCTATTCTATAATGTTTCTTTAGCAGATCCCCTGCTAATCCAAGCGAGCTTTCAAATATTTGTCCCACATTCATTCGTGAGGGTACTCCTAGGGGATTGAAGACCATATCAACAGGTGTTCCATCTTGCAAATAGGGCATATCTTGCCTAGGCAAAATTTTGGAAATGATCCCCTTATTCCCGTGTCTTCCTGCTACTTTATCCCCAACTTTGATTTCACGTTTCTGTAAAATATATACACGAACCATTATGTCGAGGGGGTCCCTCTGGATCCATTTCACATCGATAACACGCCCTCTTCCACCTATAGGTAGTTTGAGAGAAGTTTCTTTTGAAGTGGATACCTCAAGACCAAAAATGGCCCGTAATAATCCAGCTTCCGCGATATATGAGGATTCGCTAGCTATCTGAGGCGTTAATTTACCTACTAAAATATCGCCAGTTTCTACCCAGGATCCCAACCTCACAACTCCATTTCTGTCCAAATTGCGGAGTAAATGTTCTTCTAGATGTGGTATTTCTTTAGTGATTTTTTCAGCGGAGCCTTGGCTTGTCGTATCCGTCTGAATTTCATATTTTCGGATGTGAAAAGAAGTATAAATATCCTCATATACCAAACGTTCGCTAATTAGTACTGCGTCTTCAAAATTGTAACCCTCCCACGGCATATAAGCTACTAAAACATTTTTTCCTAAAGCGAGTTCCCCACCAACTGTAGCTGCTCCCTCCGCTAAAATTTGCCCTTTTTTAATGGATTTACCCCCCGGAACCCGAGGTTTTTGGTGTATACAAGTATTTTTGTTAGAGCGCCGATGGGCAACTAAAGGAATACTTATAATCTTCCCACTACTTGATAAAAGGATCTTGTGACTATCACTAGAAATGATCTTTCCCTCGCGTTCGGCTATAATAGAAACCCTCGAATCTAGAGCTGTTTGGCGTTCCAATCCAGTTCCAACAATGCACTTCTCGGACCGAGAAAGTGGAACTGCTTGGCGCTGCATATTAGAACTCATTAAAGCCCGATTCGCATCATTATGCTCAATAAAAGGAATGAGAGAACCTCCAATAGAAAAATATTGGAAAGGAAAAATACTTCTAACATGAATCTGTTCCCATGCAATAGTAAGGAATTCTTGACGGTATCTAGCTGGAACAACCTGTTCTTCCTGAATACCTTGATTCAAGGACAAAGAATTTCCTGCTGCTATCATATAATATTCATCTCTATTTGGTGATAAATAAACCACCTGTCTCTCTTTTTTTTCTTTTGCTTTCTCAGATATTTCATAAAACGGACTCTCTATAGATCCCCACCAGTGATCAATTCTCGCATGAATAGCTAAAGATCCAGTAAGTCCAACATTGATTCCTTCGGACGTGTCAATTGGACAAATACGCCCATAGTGACTCGGATGAATATCTCGGCTCCGAAAACTTGCAGTTCTCCCCGTCAATCCTCCAGGACCCAAACAACTCACTTTTCGCCCATGAACCGTTTGTGTCAATGGATTGGTTTGATCAAAAACTTGAGATAAGGGGTATGTGCCAAAAAAGGTCTCATAAGTAGTTATTAATAAAATCGAAGTTGAAGTTGGAGTTACTAAAGTTTGTGGAGTCGGTTTCGATTGACGTATGAATACTCTACGGATAGTCTTTTGAATCGCATGTTGTAAACGACCAAGAGCCAGTCCGAATTGATCTTGTAAGAGATCCGCAACCGAACGAATACGTTTATTTTTCAAGTGATTCATATCGTCATCGTCAAGTATACCCGTTCCAAATTTCATTCCAATCAAATGATCCGTAGCGGCCAATACATCTCGTGGTAACAAGAATGTATTGTTCTGAGGTATATCAAGATTCAGTCTCCGATTCATATTTCGTCGACCAACTCTTCCTAATTCACATTTTTGTTGAAAAAATTTTTTTTGTAATTCCTCACATAAGGATTCCGAAAATACCAGGTCCCCGCCTACACAAGCAAATTGTTGATAAAACTCCAAAATAGCTTTTTCTTTTGATTCAATCCTCTTTTTCTCCTTACCATTCGGGAAAGACAAGAAAATTTCGGGGTAGGAAACATTATCTAAAATTTCTCTTAGATTCGAACCCATAGCTGATGATAGAACTAAAATAGATATCTTTTGTTTTCTACTCACGCGAGCCCATATCCTTTCTTTTTTATCAATTGCTAATTCTGGTCTTCCTCCCCAATCTGATATTATAGTCCCGGTGTATATAGAAATTCCCTTATGGTCTAATTCGGAGCGGTAGTATATACCGGGACTTAGCAATATTTGATTGATCACAATTCGGTATATTCCATTTATTATAAAGGTTCCTAAGGAATTCATTATAGGAATGTTTCCAATAGAAATGGTTTGCTTTTGCACATCGAAACCAAAAATTAATCTCGCAGATACATATAATTCAGAAGAATAAGTGAGTGATTCATACACAGCATCCCTTTCTTTTATCGAGGGTTCTAGCAATTGATATCCTTTCGCAAACAATTGAAATGCAATTTCGTGATCTGGATCTTTAATTGTTGGAAACTTCTCAAGTTCTTCTGCCAAGCCTTGATTAATGAACCTACAAAATCCCTCGAATTGGATCTGACTAAATCCAGGTATTGTGCACATTCCCTCATTTCCATTCCAGAGCATCTTAATCTTAAGTTTCCTATTTATCGGAGAAAAATTCCATTATCAGCTCACTCTTCATCAATCCCTACGGATCAATCTAGTAATCATGGAATCTATATTCTGTTTACTGAATCACATGAAATTCTAGGGAACTCCACATATGTATTTCATATATGTATTTCATACATATGAATAGCGATAATTTTGACGAAAGTTCCCATTTTGCAGGGGTAGAAATGGAATTTAAATGAATTGATAAAAAACTCCTAGAAAAAATTCTGCCACTTAAACTTTATGATATTCTAATCAGATTGGATAGGAAAGATTTCTCGTTTTATCTCCTTTCTATGAAAGAAATAAAGCCATAAAATTATAAACACTAGAAAGTTTGACTTTAGTTCGATTTAGAATTGAGAATGCTTAGTTTTATTTTCAAAAAGAATTTGAAGGTTATTTTTTGTTTTGTAGTAGTAGAATTGCTGAAAAATAAAGGATTTCGTTGTAGAATCCTAACATAACATAAAGTACTTATTATTATTTTTTTTTTTTTTGAAGTACTTGCTAATTTAGTTCCTCATATTTAATGCAATGAAAAATTAAAGCATGATTCCCCATAGGGATATGTACATAAGGGGAATCCATAGATAATAATGCTGTTCGGACCAGGAGTTTACCTATATACAGATTCGGGAAACTTTTATTCTATTTTATTATGCTATTAAAAGGAATGGGAGGAGAGAATACCGATTTAAGAGTCGTTTACTACTGCAATTCAAAAAAGTCCGGTTCTAGTTAATGGTTCCAATTTGTTCTGAATTTTGCAGTCTGTGACTGGAAATCCTTTTTTGCTCCTTTGCCATCTCAATAGAATAAAAAGAAAAGGGAAGTTTTCTAAGCAATGTTTAACATAGAATCCATCGAGGAAAATAAGCAAAACAGGATCCAAAAAGTAGAAATAGATTTTTTGAAAAAGATTGGAAAAAGTAAGTAGAATTAGATTCAAGATAAAAGCAAAGCGGTTTTAGTAAGAAAATATGGATGAATACTTGTTCTTTTCTCGATTTTAGCTCGGATTTTTTGGCGGCATGGCCAAGTGGTAAGGCAGGGGACTGCAAATCCTTTATCCCCAGTTCAAATCTGGGTGCCGCCTGATTAATAAAATACTTACCTCATAAGTTGGGGCAAGAGAGTAACTAGGTCTGTCGATACTGGATTTTGAGAATCCATACCATAGTTCTATCCTCAAACTAGGGTTTGTTTTGGCGGCAGTGGGTTAGCTACTAACAGAGATGAGGTAGCATTTCCTTATTCTTTTATTAATTTTATTCGATTCGGGAATTTAAAACTATGAGGCTAAGGTTCAGAAACCTTCGTATCCACCAAAGGGCCCTAAAGGGCATTCTTTTTTCAATCTAAGATTGAAGAAGGGGCTTTGCGAAGAAATAGCAAGACTTCCTAATTATCATACATTTTTTTTATCATAGATTTTACTACATACACTAAAGTAAAGGCTACGGATTCTGTCGAGAATCAGATTGAATAGGCTGATCAAAAATCAATTTCAGAGTTGTGGATAAGGTCTCCTTACTCTTTCATAGAAAGATAGAAAGTTGGGCAGTAGGGTTTAGTTCAAAAATAAACATGGGTAAGGCATGGGTAAGGTAGGCATCCAATAACTATTTATCTATCCTAATTTTTTAGTATATTCTGACGTCCTTTGCTTATAAAAAAGGTAATAAAAGGAAGAAAAAATCTCTCTATTCCCGCGCCTTCTATTCAGGACATTCCCCCACTCTTTTTCTTTTTTAAAAGGGATATGTATCATATTTACACTTAATACTTTCCAATTTTACCAAAAATCATATAAGAATTTGTCACGAGTAAATTCCTTTAACTGATTCATCTATAGTCTTAGGGCAGAATTTTGACTCTGTACCCTTAATTCCACTATGATTATTGATCAATAGTAGAATAATTCCTTCATAGAAATAGGAGACATAATTTACATGGATATAGTAAGTCTCGCTTGGGCTGCTTTAATGGTAGTCTTTACATTTTCTCTTTCGCTAGTAGTATGGGGGAGAAGTGGACTCTAGGGATACTACTAATTGATTGAGTAGTCTAATTGTAGTATCCACTCTTTTCTTTAATTGATCGTTTTGCATTAATCATTTTGTCAAACTTTATTTTTTCTCTTTTTTTTAGTTTTGTTTCACTCTTGTCTTGTAGAAACTCTTTTAAGAATAAGAAAGAGTCAGTCGTTCTATTCTACTATGTTCCATTCTACTATGTTCCATTCTACTATAATAGAAAGAAATGGAATAGAAAAATAGAAAGAAATAGAATAGAAAGAGCGATTATAGTAATTAAGAATTTCTACTAGAAGTGACGAGTCAAAATAAAGCTCTTTACATAAGAAAATTAGAGTTTCTTACACGAAGCTATTCACAACATATCGCACATTTTTAGACTCTTTTCTTATTCTTAGAAATTTTTTTGTTCTTTTTTTTGATCTCGCGTGAAGCATCTCGCGTGATTTTTAAGTATGAAAAATTCGCGGGTTTTTTCCTTTTATTTACTTTTTTTTACTATAGTCTATTCTCGTATTATTTTTCTCGCTCTCCATGGATTCTTTCAATGAAGAATTGTTTTCGATTTTTTTGATTTTGACTTGCTTGAAATTAAGTGGCTGCAGTGAAAAAAGAAGTTGAATTAGATTACTATTTCAATCTACTAATCTATTCTATGTAGATTCAAGATAATATAATAGAAAGAATCTAAAGTGTGGTAGAAAAAACTATATGTAGTTCTTTCTACCACACTTTATTATTCCAACCGGATCCTTTCATTTAAGACTTGGATTTTTTTTTGTTTAATCCCTTTTTAATTTCTTCAATGATTAATTGGAATTCTAATTAATCATTTTGGCTGGCTGTTTTTACATAAATAATAAGTAAAAAGGCAGTAGGAACTAGAATGAACAATGCAGTAGCAATAAATGCGAGAATATTTACTTCCATAACCTCTTTATTTTATTTTTTTTTCACAATAACTCGGGATGTAATCCCATGGAGAGGAAAAGGGGGTATCCTGTAAATTCAAGGGGAGGACTTGCATTCTGATAATACTGAATCAATTCAATATTATGAATATAGGATCTATCAAATCAATTCATGGTTGATAGTGGAATAATATAAATAGGAAGATCCTTTATTCATACTAAGACCAAAATAGGTTTTTTGATTGGATTCTGAACCCCTCTATTTTTCAGCCTTTTCGACTTTTGCTTTTCTATATATATGTATAGCCAAGAATCTTTCTTATCCAATTTCCCTTCCTTTTTCTTATAGTTATACATACAATTATGTATGTATTATATGACCGACTTTCTATGGGTTACATAGACATCCAAATAAGCAGTAGAAGTAGAAATGAGATGAAAAAAAAAAAGATCTTAAATAAAAAAGATCCAATATTTGAATTTAGGAAAAAGAACATTTCCTTAGTTTTTTTTTTTTTTTAGGTTACTATCAATATCTGCTTTTTGGAGTCTAAAGATGAGAGCGGATTCATAAAAAAAGGAGTCGAAAAAAGGCCTGAGAATGGGGTAGATTCTTTCCAAGAATTCATTGAACCTAGTTCGGGACTGACGGGGCTCGAACCCGCAGCTTCCGCCTTGACAGGGCGGTGCTCTAACCAATTGAACTACAATCCCTGCGGGGTGTATGGCATACCTATTTTAAAATAATAGAACCATAAGAAGATTCGTCTGTCGTACTCTAAGAAATATATGAATCATATACTACATACCCACATATCCTATGTGGGTATAATGAGAGTGGCATAACTATAACTAGTATGTCGCGATTTTTTATCGCTAAAAATAAATGATAATCCACCTTTCAATAAGGAAAACTTTTTTCTTTGTAAGAAAAGAATCAGAGAGATATGGTTTAGAAATATATTTTATTTTCCCTTTCTTTTCTCTTTATCCTTTATTTCTATGGATCAGATATTTTTTTTTTTATAGAAGAAAAAAAAGGATTTAGTTCATATTCACGAAGCCCTAGATTTTTGGGCCGAGCTGGATTTGAACCAGCGTAGACATATCGTCAACGAATTTACAGTCCGTCCCCATTAACCGCTCGGGCATCGACCCAGGAAGAATTTATTCTAGGATTTTTGATAATCTATGATTATCCTCTTTTTATAATACTCCCTACCCCCAGGGGAAGTCGAATCCCCGCTGCCTCCTTGAAAGAGAGATGTCCTGAACCACTAGACGATAGGGGCATCGCTAGACGATAGTGCTATATAGAACTACTCGTCATTATACTATAATGATAGTATGAGCAGTTTTTAGGAATTGTCAATATACTCGAAGAGTATAAATAGATCAAAGCAAAGAGTCTTTCCTACTTTTCTGTTATGCTTTCATAGGATTTTTTTTAGTTGATGGTTAGGTTAATTCACCGATCATCCCCTGCTTTTTAGGGAAATTCGTTTTATTTTAAAGGGTATAGAATAAGAATAGATTAATAAAAAGGATTTTAGATTAGTTCAGTACAAATATTGATTTGATTGCTCTAACAGGAAAAAGAGTTCAATTTCATTTCTTTTTTGCAATTTAAACTCTGTGCTTCATTTAGTATTCAGACCAAAAATGTGGGCATCTCCCACTAAACGAAATCCTAAAATTCAAGAAAAAAAGTGAATGAATTTAGTAGAAAAGTACTCTACCGGATTCGAACCAATGACTTCTGTCTTGCCGTGGCATTACTATACCACTAGTGGAAAAGCCCCTTATCGGATTTGAACCGATGACTTATGCCTTACCATGGCATTACTCTACCACTGAGTTAAAAGGGCTTTTTATTCAAAAATTAGCCACTTTCATTTACCATTATAGGTCTACTCCATAATGTACATAATATATGTATATATAGATATATATAGAAGTTTATTCGTGGCGAGGTTCAAAAAGGCAAAAGGAGCAATAAGAACTGCTGTTAAAAAAATAGTAAACTTTATTTTTTTTTATCTTTAGTTTTTTTCTCTTTAGCCTATTCACTTTTCACGTGCTCAGAATGTTCTGCAGAATTAGGGACTTTTTTCTTCTATTGGCTGATCTTATGATGAGAACTTTTTCTATTTTAGTTTCATTTACCCCTAATTCTAATTGGGGGTATAAAGGAATTCGCGCTCTGCATATACCCATATGGCTGGGTATTCATTTTCAGTGATAGACTTCTTATCTATCTGTTTTGGTGAGAGATTGAAACAATTTTTCACAGGCATCCCTTGGAAAAAAACTTCGAGTTCAAAACTTTTCAATTTTGCAGTTTTGGACGGATTTGTTGAAGCAATTTTCAACAGGTATACTTTGGAAATGGGGTAGTTGAATCCAAGGGGTGCATTTTGAACAAACTATATAGGAGTTTTATCAACAATTTTATTCTAAAAAGTGGGCAGTCTAATTTATACTGCAGAGTCCAAAAATTATTATAAAAGAAAGAAAGGGATTGGTGGAGACTGTACTGTCCCCTATATCTCTTAGTGTATATTGTAGGAATAATCAAACTATAGAATACGAAGAATACCATCCTAATCGAAATACATACATTTGGTTCATACCCTAGTGGGATGGTAAGGAAAGATTTCTTTTACACACTAGGGGGGCCGTCTAAATCCTAAAGTATAAATCCGCGACTGAAGTACCAACTGTTCATTTTTCTCCGTAGGTGAAATTCCTCGAATGGCTACCCTTGACAAAGGGTAGCGTTGGTATCATAATCTACATGTAGCGGGTATAGTTTAGTGGTAAAAGTGTGATTCGTTCTATTAATAACTGAATTTGAAATGATATACTTAAGGCATCCTTAAGTTTTTTTTCATATTCCGATGAAAACTTTAGTTCTTATAAAGGATTTAATCCTTTTCCTCTCAATAGCATATTGAGGAAGAATATACATTCTCGTGATTAGTATCCAAAGACTAATCAAATTTGTATTTTGCATGCAAATTTGATTATGAGTACAGAGTCGCGAAGCATAATTTTGCATTGGATTAAGTATTCCAATTGAATAAATATGAGTAAAAGATCTATGGATGAAGATACAAATAAGTTTATTTCCAATCGTAACTAAATCTTCTTTTAGTTAAAAAAGAAATGGAAGCCCAATAGCTAAAAAACGATAGTTTTGGTTTACTAGAACCATCAGGATATTGTTTCAGCTCGGTGGAAACCCAATTCTTTTCCTCAGGATCTCTTGAATGAAATTAGGGAACGAAGTAAGTAGATTAGATAGATATTTAGTAGAATTTCTATCTCCTACTCTATAGGGATCATCTAGAAAGCGGAGAGCTTTGGTTCC